ACGTTACAAAGAACTTCAGGACATTATAGCTATCCTTGGGTTAGACGAATTATCCGAAGAGGATCGTTTAACTGTAGCACGAGCGCGCAAAATTGAACGTTTCTTATCACAACCCTTTTTCGTAGCAGAAGTATTTACCGGTTCTCCGGGAAAATATGTTGGTCTAGCAGAAACAATTAGAGGATTTCAATTGATCCTTGCCGGAGAATTAGATGGTCTTCCTGAACAGGCTTTTTATTTGGTAGGTAATATTGATGAAGCTACTGCAAAGGCTATAAACTTAGAAATGGAGAACAATTTGAAGAAATGACCCTAAATCTTTGTGTACTAACCCCTAATCGAATTGTTTGGGATTCAGAAGTAAAAGAGATCATTTTATCTACGAATAGTGGTCAAATTGGCGTATTACCCAACCATGCCCCTATTGCCACAGCTGTAGATATAGGTATTTTGAGAATACGCATTGACGCCCAATGGGTAACACTGGCTTTGATGGGCGGTTTTGCTAGAATAGGCAATAATGAGATCCTTGTTTTAGTAAATGATGCAGAGACGGGCAGTGACATTGATCCACAAGAAGCTCAACAAACTCTTGAAATAGCGGAAACTAATTTGAGAAAAGCCCAAGGAAAAAGACAAACAATTGAAGCAAATCTAGCTCTCCGACGAGCTAGGACGCGAGTCGAAGCTATCAATGCGGTTTAATTTCATAATATAACTAGTTGGGATGTTCGAATAATAAAAAAGAGTCTGTTTCGAACCTATTTTGATTTGATTCTGTCGAGTAAAAAGAATCAACTACAATCACTGAAAATCACAATTTGCTGCAACGAAACAAAATTCAAAACAAAATGAAATTACAAAATCAATAAAATAAAAAAGGTAAAAGATGCTGGGACAAAAACTTATTAGATACTGGAGTCAATGGTATCTAATAAGTTCTACCTACTATTGGATTTGAACCAATGACTCTCGCCGTATGAAAGCAATACTCTAACCGCTGAGTTAAGTAGGTTATTTCTCAGACTAATGAGAACCAAGGGGACCACTCCGTGGATGGATTATAAATCCCATATTACTTATAAGCAATATCCACTTAAACGGGTCAAAGATTTATGATGTTGGATTGTTTAATATCCCCCTTGACAAGAAATTCTCTACACGATAAAATATGTATCACAAGCAAAGCAATAAGGGCTATAGCTCAGTTGGTAGAGCACCTCGTTTACACGTGCGCCAATGTTTTTCAGGGGAATTTATTATACAATCAAATCAAAAAATTGTGATTAAAATTGATGTCTTATCCTATAACTTTAACTTTGAGGGAACAATAGCCTGACTTGACTTAAAGGGTTCGGTCTGATTGTAGTACTGTTTAGGCACCAACCAGACCCTATCATGAATTGGAGATCTTGATAAGGTGAATATCCAGTCTATTCAATGCTAGGCATACTTAGTCTAAGGACTTCAAAAAATCTCTTTCCATCTTATGAACTTTAAGGTGTAGGAGGTTTCATATTGTCGTTTGTAAGCAGCAGAAGGATTGAGACTTCATTTAACTTAGGTTGATCTAGGCCATAGGCAGACCTACGTCAAGATAATCATACCCTTGAAAAACTTTGGTAGTGTTCTTGCATCAGAATCGCAAATAATGAAAAAGCAAAACACGGGGAGCCATCTCCTTATCCTATTTTTGTATCAAGAAAAAATATGGCAGACTAGCTGATATTTTGATCAGTTAATGAAAGAGCCCAATGCAAAAAAAATGCCTGTTGGGTCTTTGAAACAGTTCAGATCATTTTGATAATAAAAGTTGTATCTGTTTTACCGAGAAGGTCTACGGTTCGAGTCCGTATAGCCCTATAACTACAACTCCAATATGAGATCAAAATAATATAAAATTAGAAAACAAATGATTAATGAAAATAAAAAAAAGACAATAAAGACCCCTGTATTAACTAATTAATAGTATTATCGATTTGTATTCTATTATGTTTATTTTCCATTTAACTTCTTGTTTTTCTAGTTTTTAGATTTCTTTTCATAATTTCCAAGTATAGGTTGAAAAACGGAATTAAAGAATTCAAAAGAAACTAGAATAGAAATAGGATTTTATTTTTTTATTTTTAAATGAGATATATCCCACAATAAACGCAAGAAACTCGTTAATTTTATCAAAAAAATTCTTGTTGTGATTTTGACTAAACATTTAGGGATGACTTGACATCTTGAATCAAGTAAGTAATCCGGTAAATTTTCCACGTTCATAGGAGTTCGTCCATGTTTCTGATTTATGAATATGATATTTTTTGGGCATTTCTAATACTATCAAGTCTTATTCCTATTTTAACTTTTTTAATTTCCGGAGTTTTAGCCCCAATTAGGAAAGGACCGGAGAAACTGTCTAGTTATGAATCGGGGATAGAACCGATGGGCGATGCTTGGTTACAATTTCGAATACGTTATTATATGTTTGCTCTCGTTTTTGTTGTTTTTGATG